TCCATATACGAAGTATCCATCTACGAAGTATCCATCTACGAAGTATCCATAGAAAAAGTATCATCTAAGAAGTAGCATAGCGGTTGAGCAAGCATGCCCCCATCGTCTAGCGGTTCAGGACATCTCTCTTTCAAGGAGGCAACGGGGATTCGACTTCCCCTGGGGGTAGGGTACTACGAAAAGAAGTTGGTCAAGAATTACCAATACACCCAAAATTGATTCTTCCTGGGTCGATGCCCGAGCGGTTAATGGGGACGGACTGTAAATTCGTTGGCAATATGTCTACGCTGGTTCAAATCCAGCTCGACCCAACAATTCACCAATCTACCATGAGATGGTAGAACCCCCTTCTTCTTCATAAATACCTGATAGGGGGATCAAAAAGAATCCCATTTTCTGCTAGATCCCTTAGTTCCCTGGGATTGTAGTTCAATTGGTCAGAGCACCGCCCTGTCAAGGCGGAAGCTGCGGGTTCGAGCCCCGTCAGTCCCGACGAATCGAATAAGTACGCCAATCCGCCGCTCCTCTTTCTCGGAAAGTGGGGCCTTGGGACAACATGTTATTCCCAAGGGGATTCGATTCGGAGTTCTCGTCACTTCAACGAGGACTGATTGATTGGAGAAAGACAAATGTAGATGAGTCTAATGAGTGGTTGGTAGCATTATTCTTAGAGTAAATATTCCAAGAGATACTGAGTCTGCTTTTTGGATTGATCCACATTCATGTAAGGAAACAAAGTCCGATCTCTTTCTCGGGCCCATCTCCGGACGTCGTTTCTTGTATAATACAAAGTGAATTTAACAAAATCTTCCCTTCTGGCTCTGTTTTTGTTTGTGTAAGCCTAATTCCTAAATAGAAAGGTTACAAATCAATTGGATTCAAATTGGACACTGAGCTTTTGATAATGGAATTGAATCCTTTTTCCTTACTCGTTTTTAATTTTTTCAGGGTCCTGTCGAAGAAAGAACAAAACCTACACTAAAATGAAAATAACGAAAATAGTGAATTTGCTGAAATATTCCATCTTTTTCCCGAGACTCAACTTTATCCCATTTTCCAAAGAAAATGAGATCATTCAAAAACGGCGTTTAGAGCTTGTCTTGGTGTTTGTACCTAATGGAAAGGTGGGTGGTGAGATGATACGCTATTTAATGATCTTACAAGGGTAAGATAGGTTTTAGAAACTAAACAAGAGAAAAGAATGCTACATAATGCTAACTAAAGGAATTTTTGATTGGGTCGGGAATCCGATTTTGGATTCGGTATGGATAAAAGATCTCCCTAGGTTCTCTACTAGTCAATTTTCGACGACGAATTGATTTGATCGCTTAGGTAGTCTTATTCATGCTATTGATCCGCGTCAATCTCGTCGAGAGGTTATTCATTCAGTGAAGTTACATGTGCAAGATGGATTTTCTCTAGGGGATTAAATCCCGAGTTATTGTGAAAGAAAAAGGGATGAGATTATGGAAGTCAATATTCTGGCATTTATTGCTACTGCACTCTTCATTTTAGTTCCTACTGCTTTTCTACTTATTATTTATGTCAAAACAGTTAGTCAAAATAATTAATTAGTTTGAATTAAACTTGATCTTATCAACTATGGATAAGATCAAATGAAAGGAATTCTCATTTTGCATATTCTAATGAATAAATGAAATGGACGGGCTCGAATCGGCGGTCTTCTCTGAGATCTGAGAGTAGGGTAAGAAAGATTCATTTTTTTCTTTCTTACCGGACTGTATCTTAGTGGTTCGAATAAAGCGAGAGATTTACTCTAGATGAATCTACCCTATTATATTCATGGTAAATATTTATATTATCTTCATGGTAGATATTTGTAGTGGCGATATTCATTTTCTATCTGGAATTGACAGAGGGACCACTTCGAGATCGAAAAATCGGAAAGAAGCGTTTTACTTGTTATAGAATCCATTCCTTCACTAGAATTCAATGAAATTTGAAAATGAAGAGATCTTGATAGTAAATCGTTCAAAATGCATTGGAGAACGATTTCTAAAAGAATGGATCCGGTTTGAGTCCTCAACTCAATTCGTAGTACTTCTAGAGACCACTTCTTCCCCAGACGACAAGTGAAAGGGAAAATGAAAAAACTACCATTAAAGCAGCCCAAGCGAGACTTACTAGCTCCATGTGAATTAGGCCCCCCATCTCTATAATAGAATGATTTGATTATTGCTCCCTAATAATAGTGGAATCCATGGGGCAGAGTCAAAAAGGGATTCTCACCGAAGACTGTTGAGTAACTCATTTAATAAATCGTTGTATGGGTCCCCGGCAACCCTTTGTTCAAAAAATACTCTGTAGAGAAGAGAGACATTTTTACCTATTTTTTCTTTAATGAAAATTGAAGTGTGATAATTTACTGATAATTCTATGATTCCGTGCTGGAGTTTAGAGGAACTCATATATGTTAGAACGCTTTATAGTCCCTGTGTAGAATATATGTTATCTTATGAACATCTACAGTTCGTCTGAAAAATTTGCATTAGGTTTTTGGATGATTTTGGCGGCATGGCCGAGCGGTAAGGCGGGGGACTGCAAATCCTTATTCCCCGGTTCAAATCTGGGTGTCGCCTGACTATTTCACATAGATAGCGATTGATCTATATTCTACTTGTTACTAAAAACGAAAAAAGAGTAGGCCTTAGTATTTATAGACTATTTTACTTTTCTTTAGTCTTTGCCGATTCGAAATTATAGAGGAATTTTTTAGAAGTGGATTTCGAGGCCTGTAGCTCAGAGGATTAGAGCACGTGGTTACGAACCACGGTGTCGGGGGTTCGAATCCCTCCTTGCCCAACCTTCCCTTTTGGGAAGGTCCTTCCCCATGCTCTGGGGATTGATTGGATCCGGATAGCGGACCAAAAGCTATGTAATTTTTTTCTCTATTGAATTCTGTATGTAAAAAAATAGAGAAAAAAGAATTCATAGATAGAAGAAAATATAGAAAAATAATTCATAGATAGAATTCAATATCTAAAAAGAATTCATAGATAGAAGAAAATATAGAAAAATAATTCATAGATAGAAGAAAATATAGAAAAATAATTCATAGATAGAATTCAATATCTATACAACTTTTATTGTGTATTGGAATACACAATAGAAACTCAAAAAAAAAATGTAACAAAAGTTTTTTTAGCAAATTAAGGAGGAACTGATCATGCTATTTAACTCGTTTGTCACTTTGTGTATGAAGATAACCAAGTCGGTCGGACTCTATGATGGATTTTTAACCGCATTTTCTATTAGTAGCCGGCATCTAAAAAAGAGAAAATTCCTTTGTTATACTAACGAGGGGACACTACCGTCGGATAACACCGCGCAAGATGAAATTTTCGTGGAGATATGTGTTGAAATGACGCCGCAGAAGCTTTTACCCAAATTCGAAAAATGCGCGGCGTGGTACAAGGTAAGTATCCTGGATTCGGTCAAATCCACCGGAGCCGCCTGGGTTGCTGCAAGAAAAACAATTTTTTTTCGCAATCCAGTGACAACGCAAACAGCACGGGCCTGTCTTTGGGTTCAACTGCAGGCCTCCTTTCTCGAAAAAACGGAGGAAAGGCAGTATGATATCCTAGTTGCTTTTTGGTCGAGCGCCTGGAAACGTTTCCTCTTCGAAGAGGAAACGTTTTTATCCGAACGAAAACCAGATTTCAATATTGTTGCTCGCGACTCGCTACAAGCCGCTCTCGAAACACGGATACGGCATAACCCCGAGCCGTTTCGGGAATATGCACCGTATGTATATCCCTGGATCCGAGTCCGCTCGGAGGTACTACCAAAAATAGAAATACTAGACAAGTGCGATGCGCGCTATCAAAAATCTCGAGCAGACTATCTCGCCGTGAGCGTGCTCCACCAAATGTTTTTCGTGGATCCGAATCAGATGCCGGCTTGGGTCGGATATTATTGCCGCAAAAACGTAGTGGGGGCTCAAGAATTCACCTTATTACACATTCTAGATGATGACACATTTCTAAAGAAATGTTTCAATCTGGAGCCGAAATATAAGGTCCATAAAGAGGCTAGAGATATGATGTCGACGGTTTTGCAGATTATCCCGGAAGGGGCTTTTATCCGCGCCTGTTTCCAAATTGAAAACGCGGAAAAGGAATTCGTCGATCTCGATTTTCTCGACCACACTGAACCGGAAGAAGAAAATTCCGAAGATGAATACAAGAACTCGGAAAACGAAGGTAACGATAAAGATGAATCGGAAACGGATTATGAATATTCTTCTTCCGACGACGAAAGTTCCGAAGATGAATCGGAAACGGAATATGAATATTCTTCTTCCGACAGTGACGACTGGCAAGATGAGGAAGATTTGGAATGGGAGATAGACTGAGGAAAAGGAAGAGTTGAACCGAATGCTTTTTGCCGAATTTTCGAAGTAAGTAAGATTTTTCTTATCATAAATTACTCCATATTTTGGGGTCGTATTTTAAAGAAAAGATTGATAGAGAAGAAAAAGAACATGAAACCATTGATTTACTAGTTCGGTTATTTAGGTCGATATTTTATTATACTGTTTCATTATAATAAAATATTGACCTATTTTCTAGAGGGTTCTTTCTTGTATTTTGTTCGGTGTCTTCTTCGTGGAGAAAGTACAAGCCCTTTCACCCCTTTACATACAAGGGGTTGTTAGTCTATTCCACTCTTAGAAACAACTTACATCAATTGGCTTCAAATTTCATGTTATTCCGGAATCTTAAATAGACGATCAATTCCATCATTGCTAGAGCATCTATCTAATTCGATGAAGACTACGTCAATAATGTAATAAGATTTTTGAGAAATGGGAAAGAAAATAAAAATGCTCCGAGATCGAAATGAGGGAATGTTTACAATACCTGGGTTTCATCAGATCCAATTTGAAGGATTTTGTAGGTTCATCGATCAGGGTTTACCCGAAGAACTTTCTAACTTTCCAAAAATTGAAGATACAGATCAAAAAATTGAATTTCAAT